TTAATATTCTTTTCGACTATAAACAATGGAAGCGACCATTCCGATATATAAAAAATGATCGATTTGAAAATGCTGTAAAAAATGAAATGTCACAATATTTTTTTCATACGTGTCAAAGTGATGGAAAAGAAAGGATATCCTTTACGTATCCGCCAAGTTTATCAACTTTTTTTGAAATGATACAAAGAAAGATGTCTTTTTTTACAATAGAAAAAATTTCCTATAATGAACTGTATAATCACTGGAATTATACCAATGAACAAAAAAGGAAGAACATAAGCAACCAATTTTTAAATAGAGTCGAAATTCTAGATAATAGATTCCTTCCTCTGGATATAATCGAAAAAAGAATTAGATTGTGTAATTGTAATAATGAGACTAAACAAGAATATTTACCTAAAATATGTGATTCTTTATTTAACGGACCCTTTCGCGGACAAATCAAAAAACTATTTTTACTCCCAATCATAAAAACTTCTCTAGCTATAAAACATTACATAGAGACAATTTGGATAAATAAGATTTATGGCATCCTTCTTACTACCAATTACACAGAATTTTACCATAAATTCAATTTATTTGATCGAAAATCATTATCAACAGAAATGAGTTATTTCTTAAACATAATTAGCAAGTTTGGAGGAAAATCAACATCAAATTTTAATTTGAAAGGACTTTATTTATTTCCGGAAAACAAACAAGTAAGAATTAATCCAGAAGATCCAATTCAAATTTTAAAATTTTTAATCAATAAAGAATATATTGGAATAAAAGAAATAAATAAAAAAGTTCCTCGATGGTCATATAAATTAATCGACGAATTGGAACAACAGGAAGTAGCAACTGAAGAAAGTGGGGCAGAGGATTATCAAATTCGTTCACGAAAAGCCAAACGTGTCGTAATTTTTACTAATAGTCCGGAGAATACCAATACTAATGAAAAAGAGACTGATAATTCTGATCAAGCTGAAGAGGTGGCTTTGATACGTTATTCACAACAACCGGATTTTCGTCGAGATATAATAAAAGGCTCTATACGAGCTCAAAGGCGTAAAATAATTATTTTGGAACTGTTTCAAGCAAATGTGTATTCCGCCCTTTTTTTGGATAGAGTAGACAAACCTCCCCTCTTTTCTTTTGATATCCCCGATCTAATGAAAATAATTTTTATAAATTTGATTTGGAAAAAGAATAAATTAAAAATTTCGGATCATACAAAGGAAAAGACAAAAGAAAGTGAGAAAGAAGAGAAGGCCAAAAGAGAAATAGACAAAAAAGCGGAGAAAACTCGTATAGAAATAGGGGAACTTTGGGATAGCATTATATTTGCTCAAGTAATAAGAGGTTTTGCATTAGTAATCCAATCAATTCTTAGAAAATATATTATATTACCTTCATTAATAATATCTAAAAATCTTGTTCGTATACTCTTATTTCAATTTCCCGAATGGTCCGAAGATTTAAAGGATTGGACTAAAGAAATCCATATTAAATGCACCTATAATGGCGTTCAATTATCAGAAAAAGAATTTCCGAAAAACTGGTTAACAGACGGTATTCAGATAAAGATTCTATTTCCTTTTCGTCTGAAACCTTGGCACAGATCTAAGTTACGATTCCCTAATAAAGATCCAATTCAAAAGAAAGGGAAAAAACAAAAAAATGATTTTTGTTTTTTAACAGTTTGGGGAATGGAAACTGAATTACCTTTTGGTTCTCCCCGACAACAAATTTCATTTTTTGAACCCATTTTCAAAAAATTAAAAAAAATAAAATTAAAATTGCAAAAAAAATGTTTTCTAGTTCTAAGAGTTTTAAAAGAAAGAACAAAATCTTTTCTAAATGTATTAAAAGAAACAAAAAAATGGGTCATCAAAAGCATTCTCTTTCTAAAAAAAAGAATCAAAGAACTCTCAAAAATAAACCAAATTCTATCATTTGGATTGAAAAAAATAGAAAGATATAAATTGAGTGAACCTAAAAAAGAAAAAAATTCGATAATCCATAATCAAATTATTCCCGAATCGTCTATTCAAATTCGATTTTTGGATTGTGCAACTTACTCATTGACAGAAAAAAAGATTAAAAATCTAACTAATAGAACAAACACAATCATAACTGAAATAGAAAAAATGAAAAAAGATAAGCAAATAGGGTTTCTAACTCGAGAGATAAATATTAGCCCGACCAAAATAAGTTATGAAGATAAAAGATTAGAATCACCAAAAAACATTTGGCGGATATTAAAAAGAAAAAATCTTCGATTACTGCGTAAATTACATTTTTTTTTTAAATTTTTGATTGAAAAACTATACATATATATCTTTCTATGTATCATTATTATATTTAGAATCATTGCGGAGCTTCTTCCTAAATTAAAAAAAAAAGATTTGAATAAATACATTTACAATAATGAAGCAAATCAAGAAAGAATTGATAAAACAAATCAAAGTATAATTAACTTTATTTTGACTATAAAAAAGTCACTTTGTATTATTAATAAAAATTCACATATTTTTGGGGACTTATCTTACTTGTCACAAGCATATGTATTCTACAAATTCTCACAAATCCAAGTCAGTAACTTATATAAGTTAAGATCCGTCTTTAACTATTACGGAACATCTTTTTTTCTTAAGAATGAAATAAAAGAGTATTTTGTTGGAACGCAAGGAATATTTGATTCCGAATTAAGACAACATAAAAACCTTCGAAATTCTTTAATTAATGAATGGAAAAACTGGCTAAAGGTTCATTATCAATATGATTTATCTCAGATTAGATGGTCTAGATTAATATCACAAAAATGGCGAAATAGAGTCAATCAATATCAATGTCGTATGACTAAAAATAAAGATTTAAACAAATGTGATTCATATGAAAAAAACCGATTCATTCAATATGAAAAACAAAATTATTTTGAAATAGATTCATTACTAAAAAAAAACAAAAAATTAAAAAAACAATATCAATATGATCTTTTATCGTATAAATCTATTAATTATGAAGATGAAAAAAACTCATATATTTATGGATTGCCATTACAAGTAAATAAGAACAAAAAGATTTCTTATACTTACACACCTAAACGTAAACTATTTGATATGATAGAAGGTATCCTTATCAATAATTATCGAGTAGAAAATAATAGTATAGATATAAAAAAAAGTCCGGATCGAAAATCTTTTTATTGGAAAATTATCCATTTTTGTCTTACAAAGAAGATTGATATTAAGGCTTGCGTTAATATTGATACCATCACTAAGAGGAATCAAAATACTAAGATTAGTGTTAATAATTATCAAATAATCGATAAATTTGATAAAAAAAAAAAAGGTCTTTTTTATCTCACGATTCATCAAGAAATTCACCCATTCAATCAAAAACAAAAAAAGTCTCTCGCTGATTGGATGAGAATGAATGACGAAATACTAAGTCGCCCCATATCGAATCTTGCATTTTTGTTATTCCCAGAATTTGGGATATTTTATAATACATATAAGATTAAACCCTGGGCCATACCAATCAAATTACTTCTTTTCAATTTTAATGTAAACCAAAATGTTAATAAACATAAAAGCATCACTGAAAAGAAAAAAATATCTCTTTTTTTATTTTCGAAAAAAAAAACTCTTAAATTAGAAAATAGAAATCAAGGAGAAAAAGAATTAGTCGAAAAACCATATATTAAATCCGCTCTCTCAAACCAAAAAAAAGATGGTGAACAAAGTTCTCCGGGATCAGACATGAAAAAACGTAGAAACAAAAAGCAATACAAGACTAACATAGAAGCAGAGCTTGAGTTTTTCTTAAAAAAGTATTTGCGTTTTCAATTGAGCTGGAATGATTCTTTAAATCAAAGAATAATCAATAACATAAAAGTATATTGCCTCCTCCTTAGACTGAACAGTCCAAACGAAATTGCTATATCCGCTATTCAAAGAAAAGAAATGAATCCGCATATTCTGATGATCCAGAAGGATTTAACTCTTACAGAATTTCTAAAAAGCGGAATATTTATTATCGAACCAGTTCGTCTGTTTGTAAAAAATGATGGACAATTTTATATATATCAAACCATAGGTATTTCATTGGTTCATAAGAATAAGCACCAAATTAATCAAAGATACCTAGAAAAAAGTTATGGCTATGCTGACAAGAATAAGAAGAATTTTTATGAATCCATTGCAATACATCAAAAAATGACTGGAAATATAGACAAAAATCATTATGATTTGCTTGTTCTTGAAAATATTTTATCCCCGAAGCGTCGTAGAGAATTGAGAATTCAAATTTTTTTGAATTATAGGGATATAAACAGTATCTATAGAAATACAGTATTTTTCAATGGAAATAGGATCAAAAATTGCGTGTTGAATAAAAAAAAAAATCTTGATAACGATAAAAAGAAACTAATTAAATTAAAGTTTTTTCTTTGGTCCAATTATCGATTAGAAGATTTAGCTTGTATGAATCGCTATTGGTTTGATACCAATAATGGTAGTCGTTTTAGTATGACCAGGATTCATATGTATCCGCGATTGCAAATTTATTAATGGTACATTTTTACTATATTCTCGAGTATATGAAGACAAAGAAATAAACATACCCATTATCTTACATTTCATCCTGATACACAATACTTACTAATTTAATGAGTCATTGTATTATATTATTAATATTAATTCGATCTAGTTTATTTGAAGATCTATTATTTTTTGTGAATACAGAAATAGACCATACTTTTGTATACGGTATCCGATTCGAATCCAATTCATTTTTTAAATTATATTGATTACTAAAGTAAGTAATTTTATTTGATTTTATTTGACAAAAATAAGAAATTCTTAACGAAATTAAGAGTCTTGTGTATATCAAATTCAAATGAGTGGCATTATTATTACTGATCAAGAAATATATCGATAAAAATATCTAAAAAAAAAAGAGAAAGGGACGATTCATTTTTATGATAAAAAATGCATTCATTTCCATTTTTTCGCAAGAAGAAAAAGAAGAAAACAGGGGATCCGTTGAATTCCAAGTATTGAGTTTCACCAATAAAATAAGAAGACTTACTTCACATTTAGAATTGCACAGAAAAGACTATTTATCTCAAAGGGGTCTACGTAAAATGCTGGGAAACCGTCAACGGTTGCTGTCTTATTTGTCAAATAAAAATAGAGTACGTTATAAATACTTAATTAATCAATTGGGTATTCGGGAATCCAAAATTCGTTAATTTGAAAAGTCATTTTGAATTATTTGATTTATTAGATCTTGAATTTTGATGAACTTTTTTTCGTTTTGCGCAATTCATGGAAGAATGAATCGAGGAAAAACTTATGAATATACCAGCTACAAGAAAAGATCTCATGATAGTCAATATGGGCCCCCACCACCCGTCAATGCATGGTGTTCTTCGACTCATCGTTACTCTGGACAGTGAAAATGTTATTGACTGTGAACCAATATTGGGTTATTTACACAGGGGGATGGAAAAAATTGCGGAAAACCGAACAATTATACAATATCTTCCTTATGTAACTCGTTGGGATTATTTAGCTACTATGTTCACAGAAGCAATAACTGTAAATGGGCCAGAACAGTTAGGAAATATTCAAGTACCTAAAAGAGCCAGTTATATCAGAGTAATTATGTTGGAATTGAGTCGTATAGCTTCTCATCTGTTATGGCTCGGCCCGTTTATGGCAGATATTGGTGCACAAACTCCTTTCTTCTATATTTTCAGAGAAAGAGAATTTATATATGATCTATTCGAAGCTGCCACTGGTATGAGAATGATGCATAATTATTTTCGTATCGGAGGAGTAGCGGCTGATCTACCTCATGGGTGGATAGATAAATGTTTGGATTTCTGCGATTATTTTTTAACAGGAGTTACTGAATATCAAAAACTTATTACACGAAATCCTATTTTTTTAGAACGCGTTGAAGGTGTAGGCATTATTGGTAGAGACGAAGTAATAAATTGGGGTTTATCAGGACCAATGTTGCGAGCTTCCGGAATACAATGGGATCTTCGTAAAGTTGATCATTATGAGTGTTACGACGAATTGGATTGGGAAGTCCAATGGCAAAAAGAAGGGGATTCATTAGCTCGTTATTTAGTCCGAATTGGTGAAATGACAGAATCCATAAAAATTATTCAACAGGCTCTAGAGGGAATTCCGGGGGGGCCCTATGAGAATTTAGAACTTCGATACTTTGATAGAGAAAGGTATCCAGAATGGCATGATTTTGAATATCGATTCATTAGTAAAAAACCTTCTCCTATTTTTGAATTGCCGAAACAAGAACTTTATGTAAGAGTCGAAGCCCCAAAGGGTGAATTGGGAATTTTTCTGATAGGGGATCAGAGTGGTTTTCCTTGGAGATGGAAAATTCGCCCGCCGGGTTTTATCAATTTGCAAATTCTTCCTCAGTTAGTTAAAAGAATGAGATTGGCTGATATTATGACAATACTAGGTAGCATAGATATCATTATGGGAGAAGTTGATCGTTGAAATGATAATTGATACAACGGAAATACAAGATATTAATTCTTTTTACAGAGTGGAATCTTTAAAAGGGGTCTATGGAATTATATGGGCGCTTGCCCCTATTTTGACTCTTGTATTGGGAATCACAATAGGCGTATTAGTAATTGTATGGTTAGAAAGAGAAATATCCGCAGGGCTACAACAACGTATTGGACCTGAATACGCCGGTCCTTTAGGAGTTCTTCAAGCTCTAGCAGATGGGACAAAACTACTTTTCAAAGAGAATCTTCTTCCATCTAGAGGAGATACTAGTTTATTTAGTATCGGACCATCCATAGCAGTCATATCCATTCTGCTAAGTTATTTAGTAATTCCTTTTTACTATCGTCTTGTTTTAACCGATCTCAATATCGGAGTTTTTTTATGGATTGCGGTTTCAAGTATTGCTCCCATTGGACTTCTTATGTCAGGATATGGTTCAAATAATAAATATTCCTTTTTAGGTGGTCTACGAGCTGCTGCTCAATCGATTAGTTATGAAATACCATTAACTCTATGTGTATTATCAATATCTCTACGTGCGATTCGTTGAAACATAAACTTTTCCCTATTCCTTTCTTTCTAGTCTTTATAGAAAAAGAGGGGGAATAAATTGCATACATATCTTCATTTTTTTATTTATTATTCGGGTTAATGAATTAAATTAGATAGTTATATGAGTGAAAAAAAAAACAGCTATAGCTATATAATATATATATTCGCAGTAAAATTATTGAGTCTCGCCTTCAATGTATAAGAAGAATTAAAGAGTTGAACATAAATAAACAGAAGAAGAGACCGTTTACCCCAAGATTGGTTGATTAGTTATGTCATCCTAGCTTGAAGCGGGTTCAAAAAATCAACCTATTCAGTTTTCACTAGCGTTTGTATGTATTACCCTAAAACGCGGGTTTTAGCAAAAATGAGTGGACGGTTAGAAACGCCAAAGTACGCAAAGGAT